CTCGGATTTTTTAGTTCATAATGTATTTCATAAATCTAAGTGGAATAAGCAAAGTGGATTCCTTGTTGGTTAGTCGAGTTCCAATGAAAACCACACAATTGGAGGAAATGTCCGAATTTGCTATTTAGAAAATCAATAAACTAAGGTTTTGTCGTTCTAGATATCGGATTCAACGGAAACAATTACAGCAGTAGGGGGGGAAATCAAAAAACAAGTCGAGCAAAATTATACAAAGTTATATACAAGTTGCTACCCCCCCTTAGTCTTTCTTTAATTGAATTTCGTTTGATTAGACGGAAGTTACTTAAAAACTTCCGCTTTCTTTAAAAGATTCTGAACAGTTCCTGTGGGTTGAGCACCTTTTTCAAGGAAATATAGAATAAGAGGAACGTTTAAATAAGTTTGATTCTTCATTGGATCATAAAACCCCACTTTTCTAAGATCTTTTCCTTCTCTTCGGGATCGAACATCAATTGCAACGATTCGATAGACGGCTCATTGGGATAGATGTAGATGACCAACACCCCCCCTAGAACCGTATAGGAAGTTTTCTCCTCGTACGGCTCGAGAAAAATGATTTGCTTCGAAGTTTTGTCTATGTATGCAATTCTAATAAATTAAATGACAAATGGGCCTAGAAAATCAATTAGACTCTGATTTCAATCTTTTTTCCTTCCTGAAAATGAAAAAGAAACCATTCGTACTCATAACTCAAGTTGGATAACTCTCAAATAGCTCAAAGGAAAAATCTTTAGTCACTTTCATTTATTGAGTGGTCTTTAACCCCTTTTGTTTTGTTTGTCTTTTGTCTCGTTTCAAATTCTATTTGGATTCTTTAGTCTGATCCAATTAGTGAGACTATCGAGACAATTAAAAAGGTCTTTCCTTGTTCTTAGATCCTTTATCCTTATTTTAAATCATTGGGTTTAGACATTACTTCGGTGCTTCTTAATCCTTTCAAAGTGGCAGCAACATACCCCTTTTTTGATTTCTTTCTATCAAAGAATCCTACGGACAGTTGATTCACGTGTGATACACTTTGAATCGAAAAAGTTTACTAAATTCTAACAAGTCTTGCTTTTGAATTGGAAACTTGCTCGAATTGGATCCTTTCGATTTCTATATATGGAAGATACGTTTACGAAGTTGTTCCGATTAATTGGCATTAACCCTAGATCCTTGCCCCCGAGAAATGAATTAATCCTTTCTACTCGAGCTTCATCGTGGACTATTTACAACCCAACAAAAAATCGAGTGTAACAGAATAAACAATGTCGAGCCAAGAGCACTCTCATCCTTAGATAAATCGAAAATGGTGGATGGAAAAATCCACAACGGATCGTGTCCTTCAAGTCGCACGTTGCTTTCTACCACATCGTTTCAAACGAAGTTTTAACATAATATTCCTCTAATTTGGAACCGGTATGGAATTGATTCAATTATGGAATCATGAATAGTCATTGGTTTAGTTGTACATAGACATCGTAATCTAGGCTTTTTCTTCTATATATGATAATATGATATGAAACGATTTTTCTGAAAAAGTCTTAGCAAGACAGCATCTTTCACATACATAAATAATATAATATATAGATAATAGCAAGAAATCGAAATATATAAACGAATAACTTTTTTAATCTGCATCTTCAAGTGACTCAACAGGATAGATTAAACGATTTCCTACTTTTTGAGTACCAAATAAAGATTCCACTTACAAGCAATCATTAAAAATATTTAATAAAAATAGTTCTAATTGAAATGGAAAAAAGTTTCCTATTTAGACATCATTATTTAATTTGAAGAAAATTGGACAATAAGCATGACGTTTGATCTTCATAGGAAGATAAGTCTTTCTTTTTGAATTGACTCATCACTTTTAAATAGATAAAAGAAAAGAAAAACGAAATCCAATTTTTTTTCATGAGATGGATAAAAAAATGATCTAAGTTAAGATTTGAATCTTTATTCTTTTCGTCTGATTACGAAAATCAAAAAAATAAGGAGGGTTTTTCGTATCTATCAGATAGACTGAAGAGTTGTCACTGTTATAGATATTCTATAATATAGAATTTAACTAATTTAAGGTATCAAAAATCTTTTTCACAAAAACCGAAAAATTATTGTCATTGAAATAGAACGATACATACCATATAAGCGAAATATTTCCTCATTTTATATATTTTAGATGATATATATTTATAGATTTTGTTTAACATGGGATTAAATAATATTTCACAATAATCGACTCTTATCATAAAGTGAATAAAAGGGTGATAGGGGAAATCATCCCTGCCTCAATTGTTCTGTAGATTTCCAATTTTTAGTTAGAACCAAACACGAAATACCTAAATAAAATGAGATTCAAAGAAAATATATCGGCTCCATAACATATTTCTATATGATATGTAACTTGATCATTTGTTAATGAGATTCGAACAGACACAGATATTAAAATGAATACGGATTTACTCCTATCCACTGACCTACTTCTTTCTATAGTCATAATGGAGCATAAAAAAATGGATATGTACTGGGACGGAAGGATTCGAACCTCCGAATGGCGGGACCAAAACCCGTTGCCTTACCACTTGGCCACGCCCCATTTCAATTTCTAATCTACACTAAGAAACAATAATATTGGTATTGGTTGTTTGTCAACTCCAGTCCAAATATCTATATATCTATAGAATAGATTGGTACTAGGATTTTGATACATATAGATATAGAATTCAACTTAATTTATTGATCATTACATAGAATTCAATTAAGATATTGTATGAAAGTATGATTTCTTCTATTCTCCTTTGAGAATTGGAGGATTTTTGATTGGGTGGGTTCAAAGAAAAAGAAGGATTTTTTGTCTACCTTACTTACTTTCTTCCTTGTTCCTTATATCAAAAACTCAATCAAAATGCAATTATCTCCAAGAACAAAATGTCTGTTATGCTTAATATCGTTAGTTTGATCTGTATTAATTCTGCCCTTTATTCGAGTAGTTTTTTCTTCGGCAAATTGCCTGAAGCGTATGCTTTTTTGAATCCAATCGTAGATGTTATGCCAGTCATACCTGTGCTTTTTTTTCTCTTAGCTTTTGTTTGGCAAGCTGCTGTAAGTTTTCGATGAGATCCTTAATAATAATATCTTAGAAAATGCATGATTTCTTCGAGAAAAATTCTAACAATTGAGAAAATCAGATAAGTTTTAGAGTATGAATCCTAGATTAGCACACTGAAATTCTTGGATAGTCGCCATAAATCCGGCTTACCCCCATTTCCTCATTTTTGACCCCCTTTCCAGTGAAAGACCCTAACCCCATTAGGGTCTCCCACAATATCGAATTTGGATATGAAAGAAGTTTTTGATAATGAAAAACAAATGAATTTGTGACAATTCATGAAAAAAAACCTGATTTCGTGGTGTCAAAATAGGATATGTGGTAGAAAAATGGAAGATCTATTCTCTTTTTTTTTCCAAAAAATCATCTTGGAGATTGTGTAATGCTTACTCTGAAACTCTTCGTTTATACCGTAGTGATATTTTTTGTTTCTCTCTTTATCTTTGGATTCCTATCTAATGATCCGGGGCGTAATCCTGGACGTGAAGAATAAAATCCAAAGGGTTTTCCTTGGGAAATTTTCCAATTTTCTTAGGATTTTATCTATTCCACACGCTTAACTAAGATTTTCAAAATTGAAAAATAAAATAAAGCAAGTCATTAACGGAAACGGAAAGAGAGGGATTCGAACCCTCGGTACAAATAACTCGTACAACGGATTAGCAATCCGACGCTTTAGTCCACTCAGCCATCTCTCCCAATTGCAAAAGATAATTACTACATTACACATAATGTAAGGAGTCTTTCTCTCTCTTTTTTCTCTATTCTAAACTAAAAGAGGGGCTCGAGCCCGCCACTAATCGAACTAAAGAAAAATAAGGAAGACCTCCTTGTGTTGATTTTGTTCGAAAGGCCCTTGTTATTCTGATGGCCTGGCCTGGTCAGTACCTAGCCGGGCCTTTTTTTTTGTTCTAACGAATTATAGATAAATAATGATTTATCTGATATCTGATTTGAAAACACAAACATTTTTTTTTATTATATTATTATATTCAATTGAATATTTTATATTCAAGCAACAACAAAAAGAATAAAAACTGTTTCCATTTTTTTCTTGTTATATTTTATTTCATTTTCCGAACTAAAAAAGAAACTATAGATTCTGGACAATGCATTTTTCTGTTATGATTGTAGTGTTTTTTTCGATCCGTATCTATCTTCTTTCAGCAAAAAAGAAAACTTTAGTTATTTAATTTCAATTATTAGTTATTTAATTTCAATTAAATGAAGCCTCTTTTCCGAATCTCATTAAATTTTTATCTACCCACGAAAAAGTTCAACACTCCAAGTTTGATGATTCTTTGATGATCCTATCTTGATCATGCTCAATTATCTTGTTCGACAAAAGCTCCATTTGTATACAATAATCATATTGTAGCGGGTATAGTTTAGTGGTAAAAGTGTGATTCGTTCTATTAGCCCTTTAATAGTTAAAGGGTCTTTCGGTTTTATTCATATTCCGATCAAAAACTTTATTTCTTAAAAGGATTTAATCCTTTACCTCTCAATGATAAAGTCGAGAAAAAAATACACATTCTCGTGATTTGTATCCATGAGTCACTTATAAATTGAAAAGTTGGATTATGAAATTGCGAAACATAATTTTTGAATTGGATCAAGACTTCCAATTGAATAAGTATGAGTAAAGGATCCATGGCTGAAGATAAAAAGTCAATTTCCAATCGTAACTAAATCTTCCATTTTTTTTTTGGTGTCTAAAGAAAGAAATTGAAGCAAAATAGCTATTCAACGATGTCTTTGGTTTACTAGAGACATCGCCATATTGTTTTAGCTCGGTGGAAACAAAATCCTTTTCCTTAGGATCCTCTCAAATAGAAATAGAGAACGAAGTAACTAGAAAGATTGTTAGAATCACCTTCTTCTA